TCCTAGAAAGTTACCAAAATACGAAGTTCTCCTCTTTTGGTTGGCAGGGTGCTCAAGGGCACTTGGTGTGGTCTGATTGGTATATTGGTTGTTCTAAATGAAGGTACTCGAAGTCTGCCCGCAAAAACTTCCATTTTCTATCTTAAAAGCCGAATAATATATTACCACCGGATCAAGGTATGGTAGCATCGGTAGAACTCGTCCTGACCCGTGAACGGCCAAAAGGTCTTTTGCACTTGGGACATAAGGGTTTATGAGCATTCTCGGGTGGTAGAATGGTGTTGGGACTATTGAAACTGTCGATCTCCAACGCAGATGTGGGCGGGAGATAGATAAGGCCTGCAAGCTAGTTCTCGACTCGATTATCTTGTATGAGCTGAGTGGTAGACCAATCCTGCCATAGCTAAAGGGGTGAGGGAGAGATGGCTATGTCTATCCCATCTCTTCTTATTTCAATTTCACATAAGAATGAAGCGCGATCCTTGGGCGGATAGTGACGATCCTTTCTTTAATGGCTAGCTCTGCTGCTCTTCGGAGATTGAATCAATGAAAAGCGAGCTGCAACCAGGCGGAGGAGAGATCTGTTCCGCACACCAGCAGCATGGTGAAGCGCTGTGCGAAGGAAACTAGCCTTTAGTGCCACTTTGTTGATCGTTATAGAAAAAGAAATATGGAGGTTGGGACCCGAGAGAGTCCGTTTGGCAGCAAAACATAGCGAGTGGAGTATAAAAAGCACATGATAAAGGTTAGGCCGGTTAGGACAATTCCCACATCGGATGATGGTCCATCCCTCTTCAATTCCTCAAGTCAGTGCCGCTGCTTCAACAACAGCTTCACATCGGCTCTGGTTCAATCCTTTCCATACCTAGATTCCAGGCAACTTCGCCTGTGCCCAAAAATAGGGCTAGGTAAAAAAAAGGGTACACACTAGTAGCTGCGAGCCTCTAAGATCAAAGCAAGTTCAATCGTGCCGATTACCTTGGCTTCTGTATCATGATACAGAGAAGAAGCACTCTTGACTCTTGTCGACCGTGACCGTTCATGGTTGGCTAGCTTCGAACAAAAGAAAGAAGATAACCCTTCTGTCTGCTTATTACAACCTTTTATTTCCTATAATAGCAACCCACTCTAATAAGGTATTATATTATATAAAAAAAAATGATAGAAACTTCCCGACGGGTTCTCTGCCTATCCCTCGGGCTCCCACTTTAGACTGGATAGCTATCAGCTGGACCATAGTAATGGTACTTTTGGGCCGCTGGTCTTCGAAACAGATTGAGAGCCTACTTCGGGAGCTAGAGCTTTCCTCTCTTATGATATTCCAAGTGTAATTTAAGAATAGGAGAATCAAGCGACAGCGACGACTGAACAGCAGGTCAAGAAAACTCCGGAATTCTTCTTTACATGTTTTAAGTGTAATCTGAAAGGATAGTTTAACACGTTCATGAAGCTAGGGCGGTATCTGACTTCAAGCGCTTGAAGCTAGCATTCGTCGTTGAGTCTTTCTTTCTGGCTTTCAGGAAGGGGACGAAGTCGAACTAGTCTCGTACATACAAAAATTCTTTACTTTCATCGAGATTGATAGAGTTTCCAGCTCTAATAGCATCTATCGATGAGAGTCGAAAAACACGGGTTTACGCCAAAAAGACGTTGAAATCAGGTTAAAAACTTTGAATATCATTAGATACGAACTTTTACTTTTAAGCTAAAATAGCCATTTTTCTGCCAAAAAACACGGGGTTGATAAAACTTTTGACTAGCCATCCTTGTCCCATCCATGGACTTAAAGCGCTAATTGGATAAGCACGAAAATGAAAGCTCGGGAAGTCAGATATCGCTTCAACAAGAGAATCTATGAAATATGTCACTCCGCTTTAACTCATCATTAATATCTTTACACTGTCCAATGAAACATCATATATGAGATATTCATTAGCACATGTAACTACATGAATTACTGGTTTAACGGGTTTACCGCAACGAGTTACGTATTCCCTTATCCCTATAGCTCTGTCCCGTCTCCTACCACTTCCTATGCCGAAACATGAACAGAGGAAGCAGTGAGTCTAGTCTTAGAAACGAACCCGGGGTTGCTCTCGCCAGGGGATTGTACTAAAGTAAGCTAGAAAGCCCAATTCCAAGCAACCTCTGGTCCACGGGTCGGCGAACGAATGGGAATTGGGAAATAGAGAACATGGACTCGATTGAACAAACGTGGCACCGGAAGGAATAGCCCACTTGTTTCGGGCAAGAATAGGACTCATCGACTCGAGTTACCGAGCGACCTCCACTCTTCGACTCGAGCTTTCGCTTTTCTCTTGTTTTGACGTGTTGACTTAGGGGAGTGAAATAGAACTATGTCAACGAGTGCCGCGAATTCACTGAAGTTCTTCCAGAGACGGAGACACGAAATAACTTGTATCAGGTTACGGGAATAGGGAACTGAGTGAAGGGGACACAGGCACTTCTTTCGATCGATCGGGAAAGCAATAAACAAGCGCGGGCACACCTAAATCGCAAACAACGAAAAAAAAGGCTAGCTTATTAGCAACCCGAAAGCGGAACGAAGGGAAGGCATGAAAAGAAATTCAAGTGCGATCTTCTTCTCGGAGAGTGACACAAAGCGTATTCTATAAGAGCATTCTGCCTTTTTCGAAGACAGAGCACTCGTGGCACACACGCTATATCCGCGAGGATTCCAAGTGTTCTAATTCATCTCGTTACAGAAGATCTCCCACACCGAACATGCAACTGCTTGTCGCATACTGCTGCTATTCCGACCTACGCTTCTCATATCGCATCCTTGGTCCTTAAACGACGGTATATTCTTTTTTCATCTGGAACAAAACGGAAGGAAGAGCCATTGGGCTAACGAACTGGCACGAAGAAAACGACATTGGAATTTGTAAAAGTCTTTGCCCTGTGAGGAGATAGAAAAGGCCGATATCACCCCGAAAAAGGGGCACTCAGACGCGAGAAGACAACCAGAAGAGAGAGAAGAACAGAGACAGATCCTTTACTTACTTACAGGGCGAGCCCAATCACTAATCACTAAAGGCAGGGACGGGGGATATTCTTTTAAGGCTGGCATCGCGCCGTAACCCCAAACCCCAACGGAGAGGGATTCGAGAGTTAGGGATCCTAAACCGATAAGAACCACACCAAAGTGGACCAAGAACAGTTGATTTAGGATGGATTGGCCAAGAACAAAGACAACAGCGAAAAGAGAAAGAAGGGATTGAGTAAGGACAGGGTGATCGTCAGAAGGCAGTGCTCCCAACCGAAAGGCAGGAGGGCGGGAGCTAATTAAGCACCCTTGGATTAGTCCATAACATATTATGTATGGATAGACTTTCAGAACTACTTTCATTTAATAAGTAAAGTAAATAGCCTCTGTGTTCTCTCTTTTATTGAACTAAGTAAATAAGGTAAGATCAAGGAAGTACAGTAGATTAGCTCCATACACAGCACAGATTAAGGCTACAACTCGCTTCTTCCTGATCTTATTCCACTTGCCAAGCCTAGAAAAGAACACATTTTCTTTAGGATGGAAGGACCGTTTCAGAGAACTAAGAGAGATAGATTAGGATTATCACCTGTCTTTCTAACTACGAAAAGAAGTAAGGCCTTTTCCCAATGCCTTTACTCAAGACAAGGACCAATACCGGAAAATAGAAGAGGCGTAAACAAAGCCAAGCTATCTCTAGCCCAATCATCCAAGCCGAACCAGCCCTTACTCAGTACGCTTAGCGGCCGAAAGATCTGCTCCAACGGGGAGTCATAGAAGGCATGTCAAGGAGGAGGTAGTATCCGGGCCTTGTCGCGTAGAAAGACAGATAGATTCCGATCCGACCTAAGTCAGAGGGCCTTTGATCAATTAGAGAGGCCGGATCCTCCTTAAACAAATAGTTCTCATTTGCAGATCGTGGTTACGAAGAAGTCGCCCTATCTCTTCAATCTCGCTCCGATTGAAAGAATCCAATTTTTATCCAAAAAAGGTAGAACTACCGTGAGCCGAGGAGTAAAGAATTCCACTTTGCCAGCCCTTGGCCTTCCGCATCTAGACAGGCCAATGACGGATTCGAACCTTTGACTGCTAGATCCAAGGCGGGTCGTTCTAAGCCTGGTGCTTTCTTTTCTTCGAAGCTTAAAGACTGAAAGTTACCCGCTTATATAAGAGTTAACTTATAGAAGAACCAGAGGCGAGGGGAAATTTCCTAGTCTAACTATAATAGTGGGTGGCACCGGCCCTTATTGCTTTCATTTCGTAGCTGGAAGCGTGGGTGGCATGGCACATTCGTGACTTTTTCAGTGGTAAGCAGAAGAGTGATCCTCTAAAGGAATTTTCCCTTACCATAATAGTCAGGGAACTAGGAATAGGAGTACGATCAGGATAAGGCCGAACCCACCTAGGTTTAGAATAGGGATCCTGTAGCTAAGGAAGCCTTGAGGAGGAAGATGTCGCCGATATGGAATTCCTTCCCTAAGGCTGTTACTGAATGAATCTGGTAACTAATGCCGCCAGAGAGGTGAGTATCGCCGCATCGCCTACGACAACTTCTTTTGCTGAACCAGTATCTGAGACTACTTCTGTCGCTTCAACGAAGGATCTACTTCAATGAAAAGAATTCTTTCACCGAGTAGTGGAACGAAATCTGTCTCTGTCTCCCGATGGGATGCTTTTTTTGAAACTTTTCATCTATTAATATCATAAGAGAAGAAAGCTCTTGGTCACGGATTCCCCTTTCGAACCAGCGCCCAAAGGTGCTCTATTGAGCCGGTCACCGTCTGGTAGAGTAGGAACGGAAGTCATGGACTGATCGCTTGAGAAAGGTCGATCTTAATTGCTTAACACCATGTAATCGTTCAACTTCTCTAAACTAAAAGATGGGACTACCTTTACGCAAAAGGACAAAGATTAGTAGAGGTCAGAATGTGATTATCGCTGCACACATTCTATATATCCTTATTATTATCGGCTGAAGTTGAAAGGACCACTGAACTGCTAAGCGGTTATCCGCTATATTGAACTACCGCACCTCTTCTGGGTAGCGTGAGGGAGAATGCCGCTTCCACGTCCTTCCCTGTCTCACTGATCCTCCTAAACCAAGTACAGTTGCGTCAGGGACTACCCGCGCTTTACCATGAGCGAGGGTCGAAGCGCAGGCCTTACCATTGATGAGGGACCATGTGAATTCAGTCGATAGCTTTCTTGAGCAGAATGAGTGTGACAAGTAATAAAGCCTCACATCCTCGTCATAGACTATACTTTGAGATCGGGCATGGAATAGTCATAGTCCGCTGTGGTATATCCCTTCGATACCGTAGAAAGCCCAGTCTCCCATAAAGATTTGGTATAATACCTTTCTTTCTCTGAATAGAATCTTAGAACTCTAGGGGTTGACCCGTTCGGATAAGGGAAAACTCCAGAGATTGCTTTGATTGAAGTCAGATTCTTGCGTTGACCCTTTCCTGAACCAGAACCAGGGGGTAGAAGAAAAGGGGATCAAAATGTCCCATCAATTGAGGGCTTTACGGACCTTTCCCACCCCCTTTCCATTCTTCCTTCCCCTTTTTCAATAAAGAAGCTCCCTCTTATAATGTTTGAAACGAAATAATCTCAATGCCAATGAGAAATCTGGTTCGATGGCTGTTCTCCACTAACCACAAGGATATAGGGACTCTATATTTCATCTTCGGTGCCATTGCTGGAGTGATGGGCACATGCTTTTCAGTACTGATTCGTATGGAATTAGCACGACCCGGCGATCAAATTCTTGGTGGAAATCATCAACTTTATAATGTTTTAATAACGGCTCACGCTTTTTTAATGATCTTTTTTATGGTTATGCCGGCGATGATAGGTGGATTTGGTAATTGGTTTGTTCCGATTCTGATAGGTGCACCTGACATGGCATTTCCACGATTAAATAATATTTCATTCTGGTTGTTGCCACCAAGTCTCTTGCTCCTATTAAGCTCAGCCTTAGTAGAAGTGGGTAGCGGCACTGGGTGGACGGTCTATCCGCCCTTAAGTGGTATTACCAGCCATTCTGGAGGAGCAGTTGATTTAGCAATTTTTAGTCTTCATTTATCTGGTGTTTCATCCATTTTAGGTTCTATCAATTTTATAACAACTATCTTCAACATGCGTGGACCTGGAATGACTATGCATAGATTACCCTTATTTGTGTGGTCCGTTCTAGTGACAGCATTCCTACTTTTATTATCACTTCCGGTACTGGCAGGGGCAATTACCATGTTATTAACCGATCGAAACTTTAATACAACCTTTTTTGATCCCGCCGGAGGGGGAGACCCCATATTATACCAGCATCTTTTTTGGTTCTTCGGTCATCCAGAGGTCTATATTCTCATTCTGCCTGGATTCGGTATCATAAGTCATATCGTTTCGACTTTTTCGGGAAAACCGGTCTTCGGGTATCTAGGCATGGTTTATGCCATGATCAGTATAGGTGTTCTTGGATTTCTTGTTTGGGCTCATCATATGTTTACTGTGGGCTTAGACGTTGATACCCGTGCCTACTTCACCGCAGCAACCATGATCATAGCTGTCCCCACTGGAATCAAAATCTTTAGTTGGATCGCTACCATGTGGGGGGGTTCGATACAATACAAAACACCCATGTTATTTGCTATAGGTTTTATTTTTTTGTTTACCATAGGTGGACTCACTGGAATAGTCCTGGCAAATTCTGGGCTAGACATTGCTCTACATGATACTTATTATGTGGTTGCACATTTCCATTATGTACTTTCTATGGGAGCCGTTTTTGCTTTATTTGCAGGATTTTACTATTGGGTGGGTAAAATATTTGGTCGGACCTACCCTGAAACTTTAGGTCAAATCCATTTTTGGATCACATTTTTCGGGGTTAATCTAACTTTCTTTCCAATGCATTTTTTAGGGCTTTCGGGTATGCCACGTCGCATTCCAGATTATCCAGATGCTTACGCTGGATGGAATGCCCTTAGCAGTTTTGGCTCTTATATATCCGTAGTTGGGATTTGTTGTTTTTTTGTGGTCGTCACATTCACTTTAACCAGTAGAAAGAACAAAAGGCAAAAGGCGAACAGTCCTTGGACTGTTGAACAGAATTCCACCACACTAGAATGGATGGTACAAAGTCCCCCAGCTTTTCATACTTTTGGAGAACTTCCAGCTATCAAGGAGACAGACGAAAAACAAAAAAAGAAAGAAAAAGAAACTTGAACGGCTTACGTCACGTCCTTGTAGCGACGAGCCAACTGTTGGTACTGTATGTGAGAGTTTGCCGCGAGTACTGCTTTTGCAGAAACAGGTGATAAGTTAATAGGTAATCCTGTTAAAGGCTTCTTCCGATATGATCTTTTAGGATCATATGGAGGATCACCCTGAACAGTTTCCCGTTCTCTCATTACCCAAAACTGCTTGGCAAACTCGAAGGCACCAGTTGAAGATTCCAAACTTTTGGAGGATGAAATCTCCACCTGAAGTTCCTTTAACAGGTTCTGGTACTCTCTCGCTACCTCCTTATCAGCAATGACAATGTCATCACCGAGAAGGGCATAGTGACGGAATGGATATTTCCGATCTTTGTCTACCGAGTCTCCTTAACTAAGGAAAGAAGAGTTATTTATCAACCGCCCCCAAACAACCATTAACAATGCATGAAGCCAAAGTTGGTCCGAATATACATGCTACTAATTCATGTATAGTGGACACAGGCCATCGATCAGTAGCAGCAGACAGATCAAACTGCGATGATAAGTCTTGCCCACTGCGTTTAACCGATGGATGGGACGCGAGTGATCGTAAGTCCCATCTGTGGGAATCCGCCGGAGGACCAACATAGCCCATTCATGCACTGGGTGTAAGAGTCGTTGTTAGAAATAAAGAGTTTCCTATTACAAACAAACGAAACGGCGCTTACCGGCTCCCTCTAATGATTGAGCAAGCCTACCTTGACGAAGATAAGCTCCTGTGAAAGCTTGACCTAGCTGGTGAAGAACCGGCCCAGGACTGCGTTCATAGAAAGCTAAATCTTCATTCGCCACTTCCGTATTCTATTTGTTATCCAAAGGAAAGAGAATTCTCCCTTTGGCAAATAGAATACCAGGGCTGAAGATACCCTCCAAAGAGTGGATGTATGCTAACTGTTGAGCGAAAGCACCTATTTCATATTTAACAGATGTGAATATGTTTGGGTTCACTTTCTTAACAGGTTTACCCTGCCTATTCTTCTCAACAAAATGACGATCGTCATTAGGAGTAGACTTCCAGGTAGGCCCGAAACCCTTTATGCAAGGGAGGAATGTACAGGCAGCAAAGAGCTTTGAAACGTTCTTTGATTTGCTGGTGCACCTGCCCGTCCCACTTCTTTGATTGGGGTTACAATAGGGCCGGAAAGTAGCAGCCGATATTGGCTTCGCTAACTTTATAATCCGACAGATTGAGAACCATGATAGATAAAGACGGACAAGCATATCAGCCCGTTCAGATCGCTGTGCTATCACATGCCTATGATGAATTGGGATGATAGTTGACGGATCTGCCTTATCTTGCTTATTTAAGCAAAAGGCGATCCACTATTGTAGTCTTCTTGATCTATCAAGTCAAGAGGGCGAGGCCCCCTTTACTTAGCTTAGGACGAGGGGGGCGAAGAAGCGGGAATGTGGGTCTTCGTCGCATCTATTGAGCTAACTGGTAAATGAGAGCCTTCGATACGTGCTCGCTACTGCAGCAGCTAGAGAAGTACGGATTCGGACATGGGAGCATTAGGAAGATTCTTTCTAGCTTATGTGATTCACCTTTGAATCATGTGAGTCACTCCTTAACTAAGGAAAGAAGAGTTATTTATCAACCGCCCGTCACACTATGGGAGCTGGCCATGCCCGAAGTCGTTACCTTAACCGCAAGGATGGGGACCAGAGAGAAGCGGTTCTCAGTTGTAGAACTTTAGACTATGGGAGCAGCAAGGCGAGTCACAGTGACGTCTTATACAGCCGAACTCACACACCTTAGTATTTTTTCCACCATCCTCCGCCGTAGCAGAAGCAGCTGCGGTCGGAGACCTAAGAAATGGGGTAACCCTACCAGTTCAAAAGGGAGTTTTTGCTTAGTGACATCGGGGTCCTGGTTCTATGAAAAAGCTTACTTTATTGTAATTTAATACAGGCAGAATGACTTGAAATTCGATTCCTGATCATACTGAAAAATGATTCCTTAGCACAAGCACTAAGTAACTTGTCAGTCGAGCATCTCCTCTCCGTCCCTCTGCTTTCAGTCAATTACCTGATCGTGCTGTCGTCTGCTTCAATCAGAGAATGGAATTCAATCTTGAAAAGGGCGCTAAGATTTACTTGGTTGTAAGAGAAGAGAGAGGATGGGAATTGCTGATTCTATTCTAAGGCATTTCTTTCTGTGTGGGACGATGCCGCAAGCAGAGCTGGAAACGCGGTAAGACTTTCTAGAGATAGCCTTCCAGACTCAATCTTTTGACGGGATCTTCTTTAGCTGAACCTGAGTTCGATTAAAGCTGGCCTGCGCCTAAGAAAAAGCCGTTTTTTGACCTCTCCCGTTGTTCGAGCTACTTCGTAACCTCTCCTTCAAGGATAGAAGCTAGAAGCAGATAGCAGCCATAGGGATAGGTATTCAATCGCTTGCTTTAAAAGGTATGAGATTGCTCGCAGAGGACTAAGGTCGACAGATAGGGATAGGCCAGCAAATGCAATGAGAAAGTCTTCTTCTTTTCTTGCTCGTAAGCGCTTCCCTTTTCTTGCGGATGAATTTATCGAATACATATTGATTTTCTGTAAGTGAACGGCTACAAGACCATAGAGTAGGCAGAGGATGGAAAGCAAGCGGGAATTTCATTTCTTCCTGTGAGCGATGGAATTTATTACTAAGCTTTGGAGCGAACACAAGAGCAAGAAAGGTTTCGGTTTGTGAAGTCTGAGCATTGTAATTCCTGGAGTTGTTGTTACTCCTATACCTGTTTGAGGTGTTAGAGGACTTGTCTTGGAATACGCCTGATTGGATTCCATCCTCAATTCTCTACCCGATCTCTATGATAGCTTTGAAGTCGGGTAGGTATTGGGCATACATATGCTTTTGATACTCTGGCAAGAGGTTTTTCACTATCATTTCCAGTTGCCCCCCCCTCCAGGGGTCTGGTTGTCATTTGGGATGCCCTTTTCCTCCATCTGGTAATGTACTCAGAGAAGGTCTCGGTTAGGTTGCAGCTTGGTGCTTTATAAGTCACGCTTGGTTACATCTACCTCGATGTTGTAACTATCCTTATTGTTGAACTCATTGCATATGTCCTCCCAATTTCTTGAACTTGTCATCCAGGGAGAGGTTATGAAATAACTCGACTGAAAGGAGAGGAACGTAGAGTTAAGGCAGCGCCGGTCAGTGTCCTTTGGAACAACTGAGCAAGGGTTCCGAAGGAAGCACCCAAAGGTTGCATGTTCCCGGCATACATGAGGAGATGTGTCTTAGGGCATCCCGTTCCATCGAACTTGTCCATGTCGGGCATTTTAAACTTCGGGGGGTAGCCCAGCATTGGGGAACACAACCAAGGAGGATGTGCCCACAATGTCCTCATCTTTCTTAAAAGCCTTCCAGTTCTTTTCCATCTGGTCAATCCTCTCGATTAGCTTTGCTTCTATTTCTCTTTTCGTACCGGCGTGACTCGGACCGATGGATGGCTGGAATTCTCCGTCCGATCAGCAGGAAGAGGCTCAGAGCCCTCCCTAAAGAAGGATTATAGGAAGAACAGGTCGAAGCTCAATTCCCTCGATAAGCGCTATAGAAGAGCGAATAAGCCTATACGCGATAGGCGAGAGGCCGCGAGAAGAGCCCAAATGCCCCCCGCTCGTTTAGTTCTTGGAAACGAGTGTTGTCATCCAGTAAAGGATGGTAAACGTCAGGGGCAACAGGCTCTGGGGTTTGGTGCTTGGTTTACGCTTTCCTCTGAGTTTGGTACGCCGAGTGCTATTGCTTTCCCCGAAGCAGAGAAATACAATTCGAAATGAGCGCAAACATGAAAACCCTCTATTCTACCTTCCAAAATGAAATTAGCTCAATAGAGGGGCGACCAAATTGTGCTTTTGCTCAGCCCAGAATTTAGGCTGATCCAACTGAGCCATGCGATCGATAATACCTCTCTTTAACATTATTATCGCATCAACTTCAGCGTCGTTGACTTCCCTTTTAGGAGAAAAAGTAGCAATCCGATGCGAGATTTTTTGGTGTTGAATTTCCCAAAAAGGATCCTAACATGGAGCGGGAAAGGAAAGATTAATTAAGCGGTCATCGAGATCTTTACAGAAAAGAAAAGCATTACAAAAAACTCAAAGCCATGAACAAAGGGGATTGACTGAGAAGTAGAGCTAAGCGATCTATTGAATGAAGGGCAGGAATGAATGGACTGATTGATTGCCCCAGCTCAAAAGAAAAGGCAAGGGGGAAGATCAGTCTTGAATAAAAGAAGAGCTATCGTCGTGGACAGATCAGCCCCTGTCTTCGGCTCTGAGAGAACTTTACCTATAGCTAACCTAGGGATCTTTACTTTAAGATAGCTCGGCACTCGTCCAATCTATAGGTTGGCATACCATAGGTAAGTTGAGCTTGATCGGTAGCGGTAGGGAGATATCTAAGTAGCAGACTTCGTAGAGATGGCTTGGAAGATAATAAGATCCTTTCCTTTCGAGGTATACTCTTTATCGTTTGAACCCTTTTGATAAAAGGTATTAAGGTGCAGGAGCAGCCATAGGCAGGGATCAATTTATTTCCTTGTGCTCGGGAAAAGCACCGCATCTAGGTAAGCGGCATCCAATTTCATTCACCGGCCATCTACGAAAAGGCAAGAGATGCCTGTTAAGGTCGGCTTCATGAAAGCAAGAAAGTTTAGCGAAAATAGAGATGGATTTAGCCCAGCCGTTGTCAGATCAATTCCCATTCATTCTTTAATGGAATAGGGAACGGGCAGAGCTGCGGCTATCAGGAATGGGCGATAGCCTATGACTAAAAGTGCCGACTATCTATGAATGACCAGGATCGGAATGCCAATCGACGAGATGAAGATGAGCCTACAAAAAGATTTCAAGTTCAGACTGGCCTCCTCACTTACGCAACGAAATTGAGTTGATGGAGTAGCCAGTGCCCTTGAGTTATTATATTTGGTATCGCCTTCTCTCATCGTTAAAGGCGCCGCAAGGAACTCGACTAGAAAGAGTGGATGTTAGGCAGGCAGGGAAGTATGTATGCGCTGGCACTAGCCCTGGGCATGGATTCTTCTTTGATTGAAGGAAGGGGACAGAAGAGAACCAGAACCATATCCTTCACACATTCAGTCTGATCTTATCTGCGCTATTGCCCGATCATAGCTGTACTGTATGAGATTCGTTCTCCGTCTCCCCTGCCCTGTTAGAACAGTATGGTCTGTATAAACCTGAAAGGAAGCCATTCATAATAGGGAGTTTCTAGCCGTCTTTCTTGAGGAGCGAGAAAAGTGACTAATAGCCAAACAGCTCCCACTATGAATAAGAGAAAAGTATAGACTTTCTTATTTCGACCATTATTTAGATTTTAGAATAAAGAGCATTGACATCGAAAAAAGTCTAAATAGGCGCAAGAAGCTTCAGTTACGCCGCTTGACCTAGTCATCGCAGGGGCTCAGCGCTTAGTTGAAAGACACTGTGCCTCAAAAGATATCTGAGCCCTAGAAGGACGATTGCTTATCTCACCAGGCTTTCAGGCATCGGGATCAGAGTGTCACCTATGACTAAGCTCCGTGACTAGCTCCATTGTCATCATCTAAGTTCTTCTTCATCACAGGCCAACCGAACCGCTCGACCATAGGGAAATGAGGAACCCATAGGACTGGACTAAAGTGCCTGCCCCCTCTTCATCTTACGAGTCATGCCCGGAATGAGTCCTTTGCCCTTGAGATCTATCATCTATCAAAAGCTAAAAGTTCAGCTGCTTGCCGAGCTGTCTAAGATGACTAATAGAAGCTCTAACATTACATGCTTGAAAGTCAGAATATGAATCACGAGTGCACACGATAAGAGCGTAGGTTAGGTCAGCTACCAACTAAGCTAGGAAGCTGGGAAGAGCCGGTACGGCTAACTTTCGTGTTAGTGTCGTTCCGAACTCTTAATTGACTACCGGCATGCTCAACGGCCTAGGAGCGATTGCCATAAGACCTGACCGCTATCAGACTGAGCAGTAGATTTCTTTCATCGATCACCCATTCCCCTTTTACCCAATGCCCTCAATCGACGGGAGAAGAAACCGAACTGTCAAGGGCTTACTGAGGCCCCATCTGCATTCCTTCTTGCACTAGAGGCCACCACAAAAAGCCTTGTGCCAATCCCGTCGAAACTGAACCACGGGGCGTTTCATACCCACCTGCACTTGCAAGGGCAGACGCATCCCTGGCTTCGTACGGATAGATACACGTCTTCGAATCTCTAAACTCCCACCCTCTATCGGAACTCCCATACACTCATCTCCATACAACATGTCCGCCCGTATAAGCCAAGTCTAACTCTTCTGAGTAGTCAAACCCCGAGGGCTGGGACGCTTGAGCAGGGGCTAAAGACAGGTACAGGGGAAGAGCGGGAAAGAGGGACAGTAAGCTTGGGACAGGTGCAACCAGAAAGCCATCCGTTCCCGTGGTTTTAGTGACTAACGAATGTTTCGTCCCAATCCATATGCTTTGGTGGGGTGACGAACGAATAGTCCACATCCGATGATCCACATAGTCAGCTGTTTTATGTCCTTCAAGATTGTCGGGGGGTGCAGAATATGGCTCTTTCTGAATATGAGGGCTTTTTTATGCCTAAGTAAGAGGGAACTATCAGACGCATTGGCTGGCGTAAGAAGATCCGGTCTCTCACGAATAGGTTTCACAGCAGCTGCAGTCGCAACAGAGGAGCTCGTTGTGTTTGGGAATGCTGAGAGTGATCGAACGCAGGCAGAATAAGTGGATCGGATGTGAAAAGCATCCACACTATGTTGCTACCATTAGTCGTGAATATGCAGGAGTATAAGCAGCTGCTTGAGAAGGCTCGCCATGAGTGAAACTGCCCTTCTTGAGCCTATTCTTACTTAATTTTTACTATTTTTGGTCCTAAGGCTCATGTGGAACCCGAAGCTATAGGTCGCATTATGATTTGAAGTCAAGGGCTCCGAGTGAGGAAATGGTACCGTGCAGGCAGAAAGCCAGATATAGTAAGAGGCGCACTCCTGGGGGCAGGAATAGGAAAGGTTTCGAAATCCTATTAAATCCTATAGGGCAGGGGAATCATAAAGGGTTCTCGCTCAATCTGATCTTTATTCAGTGCCAAGACCTTTCTTTATTATAAGAAAGATAAGCAATTAGTTAAATTCGATACATTCGATTTCCTTCTTAAGCTTCAGAACGAAGATGGTGAGCTCACGTGGGTAGCTCCCGTCTCCTGTAGCCGCCTTGTTCTCTGTCAGTTCATAAAGTGTCTGACACAGACGCAAAGTCATGACAACCAGACTAGACTAATAACGTTACAAGCAGCGCAAGGAAAAGTCTGAACGCTTTCCGAAAAAATGCTGTTAGTTAGCCCCCTTCGACAAGAAGTGGGAAAAACGGGGAGTGAGTTCATAAACAGGACTCTTTCGAACCGCTTCCTGCTTCTTCGCTCGGTTCCATAGTCCAATCTAAAGCCTGTGAGGCTGGAAA